TTCTACGCAAAATTTAGATAAGTTTTCCAATATTCCTTTAATGAAAATGAAACAAGGAATTGAAATTAAACTAAAACAATCACAAATTTCCTATACAATTTTTCGTTTATCAGGTTTTTATCAAGGTTTAATTGAACAATACGCTATTCCAATTTTAGAAAATCTACCTATCTGGGTAACAAATGAAAATACTTGTGTATCTTATATGGATACGCAAGATATTGCAAAATTTTGTTTAAAATCTTTGCAACTTCCCAATACTGAAAATAAAACTTTCTTTTTAGGAGGGCCAAAAGGGTGGGTTTCTTCAGAAATTATAAACTTATGTGAGCAACTTGCTGGCCAATCTGCAAAAGTTAATCAAATTCCCCTTTTTGTTTTAAAAATAATTACTAAATTTTTAGGTTTTTTTGAGTGGGGTCAAAATATTAGTGATAGATTAGCTTTTGTAGAGATTTTAAATGTTGAAAATGATTTTTCAAAATTAACGTTTGATTTATATAAAACTTTTAAAGTTAAATCAAATGAGATTAATCAATTAGATGACTATTTCTTAGAATATTTTATTCGTTTATTAAAACGCTTAAGAGACATTAATTTTGAAGATATTCAAAAACAAAAAAATCTAATAATTTAAAATTCATATAATTTGTATGAATTATGTTGTTTTTACGGTAAAAGTTATTAAAAATTCGGGACAGAGTTTTTTTTCAGATGGAACATCTCTTACTGAATTAACAGTTCAATTACCTCAAGTTAGAAAAAATAATAATAAAGTAATACTTCAACTTTCAATTTGGGGAACGCTTAGTTATGATGCTGCAAAATATTATCAACCTGATGATTATATTATAATTGAAGGTTATATATCAATTAGAAATACAAATTCAGATCGTATTATTAACTCTTTAAATAAGCAAGTTGAAATTTCTATTTTTAAACTTTATCCTTTATTTTTAAAATCATAATAATTTAATTAAGAAATTACGAATTAAGATTTTTATTGAATTAAATAAGTCATAATTATTATATTTTAGTATAATAAGTATTATTAAAAACAGTTTTTAGGAAAAATTAAATGTTAACTTTAAAAATTCTAGTTTATACAACAGTTATCTTTTTTGTTTCTTTATTTATTTTTGGTTTCCTTTCAAGTGATCCTTCACGAAACCCGAACCGTCGTGATCTTGAGTAATTCATAAAAAATTGGAGTGCAAATAATTAATAAAATATTTACACTCCAATTTTTATTAGTTATTTTAAATTTTATTTTTTATTTAATCTAATAAATACTATATTTATATTTTTGGTTGAATCTTCTAAACTTTTATTTAAATAAATTCTTATTTGCTTTAAAAAAAATGGTTTCAATTATTTAAATAAAAATGGTTTTTTATTTAAAACTAAATTATTATATATAGTAATAGTTTTAATTTTTATGAAATTTTTTACTAAATTATATATTTTTAATTCCTTTAATTTTTAATGAAACGTGTCAATTTATTAACTTTATTGTTCGCTGTTTTGATTGCCTTAACTCCAACCCAAGCACTAGCTGATATTGGTGGTCTAACAAAATGTAGTGAATCTCCTGCGTTTACAAAACGATTAAACGCAAGTGTAAAAAAATTAGAGCAACGAGCAAGTCAATATGAAGTAGATTCTCCACCAGCTTTAGCATTAAAACAACAAATTGAGCGCACACAAGCTCGATTTGATAAATACTCTCGTTCAGAATTATTATGCGGTACAGATGGGTTGCCTCATCTAATTGCAGATGGACGATGGAGTCATGCAGCAGAATTTATATTACCAGGATTTGGGTTTATATATATTTCTGGTTGGATTGGATGGGTTGGCCGTAAATACTTACGCGCAGTAAGTACAAGCGCTAACCCTAGTGAAAGTGAAATTATCATAAACGTTCCTTTAGCACTAAAAATCATGACAACAGGTTATATTTGGCCAATTTCAGCATGGCAAGAATTAATCAGTAACGATTTAGTAGCAGTCAGTGAAGAAATAACTGTATCACCTCGTTAAATTTATTAATTATTTAAGCTAATATTGATTTTACTAATATGAACGATTTTCAAAAATATCTATCAACAGCTCCTGTTCTTTTAACATTATGGATGACATTTACAGCAGGATTTATTATTGAAATAAATCGCTTTTTCCCTGATATGTTAGGTTTATATTTTTAGATTTTTTTAAAATTTAAAAACTACTTGTTCGATTATTAAATTTGTAAATAATCGAACAAATTTTTGTATGTTACCTAAAATCATATTTTATCGAATTAGAAATCTAATCCTACCAAATAAAGCTTTATTTGACTTTTACATCGGGATAGTAGGATTTGAACCTACGGCACCCTGCTCCCAAAGCAGGTACTCTACCAAACTGAGCTATATCCCGTTCATTGTACAATAATCAAATTTACTATATCATATATAGAATATTCTGTTAAGTAGTTAAAAATTTAATACAATATTGA